AGAAGTCCCTGGGAATGAATATTTAGTTTATTTTCCGGAAATTTTTAGATTTTGTTTACGGGGAGACAAAAATTTTCCCCAAAAATTGGTGAAAACCAATTTCAAAACATATATGTTTATTTTATTTTTGATTTTTTCCCTTGCTAAGCAAAAACGGTTAGAAATAATTTTTGGAAAAGTTTATGGTGGGGGGATGAATGGGCAAATTCTTTGTTTAATAAAACTTTTTCTAAGGAATTACCATCACTAATCAGAGGTAAATTTTTGTCGGGAAATCAAAAAAATTTATAATCAAAAGAGAAAGAGAGGGGAGGCTTCAAAAATTTTCCAAAAAAATGTTGTACCAAGATTTTGTTCACTGTGTCAGAAATGAAACGAATTTTCATTTGGAAAAAGTGAAAATCCGAAAAAATCGCAAATTTTGCATCAAAAAACACAAATTTTTTCGAAAAATTTTCGGAAATTTAGGGGGTATAAAAGGGATTCCCCAAGGTTCAGAAAATTTTGGGACAAAAATCCAGATGAAAAATCTCCGTATATAAATGATTTAATAATATATCATAAATAGATATATATATATTATTAAATTATTTATATATATATATATATTGTATATAAATGTCTATATAAATTCTTGGGGGATACATAAGAATAAAATAAATTTAGTCCTTATGGATGTATATTTGGTCGAATGAATATATAATTATCTGGATTATCAATACCAAACTTATCTCGAATGTAAGAAAGAAAATCCTTAAAAGATGAATATACAATTATTTAATGTAATGTAGGAAGATATTTATAGAATTTATAAATATATGATATATTTATAAATATATATATATTATATTTAATATTATATAAATAAGAATATATATATATAGATGGTTAACTGTTATTTGTTGTTAATCGTAAACCTTTATTGATAGAAATAGATAATCGTTGCTAAATTAAAAAATTGTATAAAAAAAAAAAAACTCTCCTTACCTTTATTGGTTATAAAACCAATAATATATCCTATATTCGATCATTTAAAAGATTGTATTGATACATAAAAGGTATATTTACATACAAATATAATATTACATATTATAGAAACTTTTATATTGGCGCGGCGCCGTTTTTTTTTTTATTATTTGAACGAAAAAAAAATTAATTTGCCTGTGATTTTTGTTTCGTTTAAAGTTAAAATGCTTAGGTGAAGTTTAAATGAGTTAGGAAAAAAGTTTGTTTTATAGAAAGTTTTATTATAACAAGGAGAATTAGTTTTTATGTGAACTTGATGGGACTTGGATATTTTGGGTGAAGGAGAGAAAAATGGGGGGTAAAAAATTTGGAGGAGGAGGGGGAGAAGAAGAAATAATAGGAAGGTTTAATTTTAATTAAGGTTGAAAATAGAAAAAGCACTCAATTGGGCAATTGAGTGCCAAATTTTTATAAAGATTATAGAGTTTGGTTGGAAAAAATTTAGAAGTAAGGTTTTTGACAGGGCAATCAGAAATTTTATTTTTAGGTTTGAGGAATTTGGGTTGGAAAAAATTTAGAAGTAAGGTTTTTGACAGGGCAATCAGAAATTTTATTTTTAGGTTTGAGGAATTTGGGTTGGGAAAAATTTAGAAGTAAGGTTTTTGACAGGGCAATCAGAAATTTTATTTTTAGGTTTGAGGAATTTGGGTTGGGAAAAATTTAGAAGTAAGGTTTTTGACAGGGCAATCAGAAATTTTATTTTTAGGTTTGAGGAATTTGGGTTGGGAAAAATTTAGAAGTAAGGTTTTTGACAGGGCAATCAGAAATTTTATTTTTAGGTTTTATTTTGTTTGAAACGGCAAATTTACTATCAAATAGAGTTGGTTTCTTTTTAGATTACGAGGCTGTAATGTCTAGCTTAAACGGGCTAGGTTAATGATGAATATAATTTGGAATGATTTTGGAGTTTAGTTTAGTTTATTTTGTTTAGTTTAGGATTTGAAAAGCAACTGAGGTTAAAAGTAAATTTTAATTTTATTTATTTAATAGGGTATGGGATCTAGTTTAATAAAGGAAATGGAAAATTAATTAAATTTAAATTTCTGGGTATGGGATCTAGTTTGATAAAGGAAATGGAAAATTAATTAAATTTAAATTTCTGGGTATGGGATCTAGTTTGATAAAGGAAATGGAAAATTAATTAAATTTAAATTTCTGGGTATGGGATCTAGCTTAAAAATAAACAGGGATAAAAGGTAAGGATGATGATTACGGTTTTAAATAATTAGATATGGACATTTTCTGTTTTAAAGTTTTATTGTGGCTAAAAAATTCAGTTTTTGGTGGGCTCACATGCGTGGATTAAACTATAGGTTTTGGTTTTGCAGTGATTAAATTTAATGATTTAGGAAACTAAGAATTAGATATTAAAAATTATACAAACAAATTTTGTGCCAGCAGTTGCGGTTAAACAGGATGTATTTCTGAATTTGGTTCGGGTTATAGTAATCTTCAAGTATTAAGGGGAGAATTGGTCGTATAAGGTGAAATTTTGTGATTGATTAAGTTTATTTTTAAGGGAGATACTATTAGATTTGGGTATAGACTAGGATTAGATACCCTATTATTTTAAACGTAAATTTATATTCCTGAGGAGTACTAGTATATTCTTGAAATTTAAAAAATTTGGCGGTGTTTTAGTCTATTCAGAGGAACCTGTCCTGTAATTGATAATCCACGATTAATTAAACTTTATCTTTAAGTTTGTATACCGTCGTTATTTGAATATCTTTAAAGGGTTTAATGTTCAAGATTTAAATTTATAGTGTAAATCAGATCAAGGTACAGTTTATGGTAAAGGAGAGATGGGTTACAATGAAGATATTTATATGGTTTGAATGATGAAATTTTTCAATAAATAGGATTTGATAGTAAAATGAATAATATAATTTTTTTGATTTGAGCTCTAGAATATGCACATATCGCCCGTCGCTCCCACCACAAGGTGGGATAAGTCGTAACAAAGTAGGTGTACCGGAAGGTGTACCTAGAAAGACAAATTAGAGCTTGGTAAAAGTATTTTATTTACATTAAAGAGTTGACTGTGGAACTCAGTTTAATTTGATTATGAAAGAATTATTGGGAAATTTTTAGTAAAAGTAGTTATATGTTTTAGTATAGTTTAGAAAAAATGGAGTTAATTATAGTTTATTAGTACAGTGAAGGAGTTTAAAAATGAGTGGGAAGAATTTTTTGTTTAGGGTACCTTTTGTATCAGGGTTTATTAAAAGAGGTTTTTAAATAAAAATATCTCGAATTTTGGAGGGCTAAGAAAGTGAAAATTTTATTGTGGAATAACTATTTACAACACTTTTTTTGTAACCATATATTAGTCGTTCTGTAATATATCTAGTTTTCTAAGAAATTAATTTAATTAAGCTTGCTAGGAACAGAATTTTTATAGGAAATTAATTTTGTAGTTAAGTTATATCCGGGGGGATAAGCTTTTGGATAAATTTTTAAAATGTTTTTTTCATTAAAGGTGAAATAGGAATAGAAGTTTTTATTTTTTGAAGTGAGTTGTATCATGACTTTATTTTAGTTGATTTTTTGTTATTTAAGTATTTTATTAGAATAGGAATTTTAATTTTGAATTTTTCGTAATAATGATAAAATTAGTATTTATTAGGGTTTATAAAAGTTAGTTTTGTAAAGTTGGGTTAAGGAATTCGGCAAATCTATTCTTTGCCTGTTTATTAAAAACATGGCCTTTTGAGAATAATTTTAGGTCTGGCCTGCCCAATGATTTATTTAATGGCCGCGGTACTCTGACCGTGCAAAGGTAGCATAATCATTAGTTTTTTAATTGAAAGCTGGAATGAACGGTCGGACAAGGGAATAGCTGTCTCAACCTAAATTGAAAGAATTTTATATTTTAGTGAGAAAGCTTAAATAAGTTTGAGGGACGAGAAGACCCTATAGAATTTTATAATTTTTTTTTGGTTTAATTTTTGGGTTTATTGAGTTAATTTAAGGAAAAATTGTTTTGTTGGGGTGACAGAAAAATTTGATAAACTTTTTTTTATGTATTTCATTAATTTATGAATAATTGATCCATGTATAGTGATTATAAGATTAAATTACCTTAGGGATAACAGCGTAATTGGTTTGGAGAGTTCTTATCGATAAACTAGTTTGCGACCTCGATGTTGGATTAAAATTAACTTGTGGTGTAGGGGCTACAAAGTTGAGTCTGTTCGACTTTTAAAATTTTACATGATCTGAGTTTAAACCGGCGTGAGCCAGGTTGGTTTCTATCTTCAAAAATTTAAAATATTTTAGTACGAAAGGACCAAGTATTTATTTTAAAAATTTAATTTTGAATATTATTATTACTTTGGCAGAATAGTGCAGTAAATTTAGAATTTACGTATGTATGGAAATACAGGTAATAATATTTGGCTTAGATTTGGTCCTTCTATTTTTAGGGGTTTTATTGTTAGTCATTTGTGTTTTGGTAGGGGTAGCTTTTTTAACTTTGCTGGAACGTAAAGTTTTAGGTTATATTCAGTTGCGTAAGGGTCCAAATAAGGTTGGTTTTATTGGTATTCCTCAGCCTTTTAGAGACGCTATTAAGTTGTTTACAAAGGAGCAGACTTATCCTTTGATATCAAATTTTTATTTATATTATTTTTCCCCTGTTTTTAATTTATTTCTTTCTTTGTTGATTTGAATGTGTATTCCATTTTTTGGTGTATTTATGAGGTTTAGGTTGGGGGCTCTATACTTTTTGTGTTGTGCTAGGTTGGGGGTTTACACAGTTATGTTAGCCGGGTGATCATCAAATTCAAACTATTCAATATTGGGGAGATTACGTGCTGTTGCACAAACTATTTCATATGAGGTAAGGTTGGCTTTAACAATATTATCCTTTTTGGTTTTGATTATGGGATTAAATTTTTTGGATTTGGAAATTTACCAGAGAATGGGGTGGTTTATTTTTTTATGTTTTCCTTTATGTATAATTTGATTTGTTTCTAGGCTAGCAGAAACAAATCGTACTCCCTTTGATTTTGCAGAAGGAGAATCAGAATTGGTTTCTGGTTTTAATGTTGAGTACAGAGGGGGTGGATTTGCTTTGATTTTTTTGGCTGAATATTCAAGAATTTTATTTATAAGGTTTTTGTGTTGTTTATTATTTTTGGGGGGTAATTTTCAGAGGATCAGGTTTTTTGTTTTATTAGGTTTTATATCTTTTTTATGGGTCTGGGTACGGGGAACTTTGCCGCGGTTTCGTTATGACAAATTGATGTATTTGGCATGAAAGAGTTATTTACCAGTGGTTCTAAGTTATTTATTATTTTTTATGGGCATAAAGATTTTTATTTGTGTCTGACTAATTTAGTGAATAAAATTTAGTAATAAGCTAATAGAGAGTTTACTCTTTTTTGTATTTTCAAAATACACACTTGAACAAGTTCATTAGCTAATTTTTAAAAATGAAGAAGTCTCAGATAGAATGGACTATCGGATTAATTACGAAGTAAGAAAAATATAGGATAGTAAGGATTTGCCCTGTTAAGATATAAGGGTCTTCAACGGGTCGTGCACCAATCCAAGTGAGCAAAGCTACAATTGATACAAATGATCAAAATAGAATTTTGTTGATAGGATAAAATTGCCTTCTTTGTATCTTTTTTTTGTTTATAAATGGAATAATCAGAAGAATAGCAATTGATATAAGAAGGGCAATTACTCCCCCAAGTTTATTTGGAATAGATCGAAGGATGGCATAAGCAAATAAGAAGTATCATTCAGGTTGAATGTGAACGGGAGTAACAAGAGGATTGGCAGGGATAAAGTTTTCTGGGTCTCCTAAAAGATTGGGATTAACAAGAACGAGAATACTGAGGATGGCTGTTATAATAATGAATCCAAAGACATCTTTGTAGGAAAAGTAAGGATGAAAAGGAATTTTATCAAGATTTCTGTTTGTTCCTAGCGGATTATTTGATCCTGTTTGGTGGAGAAATAGCAGATGAATTATGACTAAAGCTAAAACAATAAACGGAAGAAGGAAGTGAAGAGCAAAGAATCGGGTAAGAGTTGCATTATCAACAGCAAATCCACCTCAAAGTCATTGAACAATTATAGTCCCTAGGTAGGGAATTGCTGATAGAAGATTTGTGATTACTGTGGCTCCTCAGAAGGATATTTGTCCTCAAGGGAGAACGTAGCCAAGGAATGCGGCTGCTATTACACAAAACAAAATTAGTACACCTACTGTTCAGGTGAGTTCTAAATTGAAGGATCCATAATATAATCCACGTCCTACGTGAAGGTAAAGACAAATAAAGAAGAAGGAAGCACCGTTTGCGTGTAAAGTTCGAAGAAGTCATCCATAGTTTACATCTCGTGAGATGTGAATTACTCTATTAAATGCAAGGTCGACATTTGCTGTGTAATGTATGGAAAGGAAAATTCCAGTTACAATCTGGATTCCGAGACATAAACCTAGAAGAGAGCCAAAGTTTCATCAGGCGGAAATGTTTGATGGAGAGGGAAGGTCAATTAAAGCATTATTAATGATTTTAGTTACGGGGGAGAACTTTCGTATTGGTGTTTTCATTAGTTGTGGTGTCGTAAAGGCCCATGTTTAATGTTAATAATTTTGATGATAACAATTATTGTAATTAAAAGATAAATAATTAATGCTGTTGACAAAGAAATTGCAGGAAAATTAAGAAATTTGTTTAGGGATGAAAGGGGGTTCGGGGTTGTTATAATTTCATTAATTAAGAATTTTGTGTTAAGAATTGTTTGATCCCTCAGGAGGGTTAATACGGAAATAGCAATAAATCCATAGGTTAATGCAATAAGAATAGGCAGGGAAAATTTGAATTTTTCATTTGATGCAACATTTGTTATGTATATAAACAAAACAAGTATACCTCCGATTATAATTAGAAGTATAATATAGGAGTATCAGAAGGTAATATTTATTCATCCTGAAATTATGGCAATTGAAATTGATTGGATGAGGAGAATTAATCCTAACGAGAGGGGGTGATTAAGCAGGGGAAGAAGAGATGCATTAAGAAGGGATACCCCTAAAGTTATTACCATTTGTTCAGAAAGTAGTTTAATAGAATATTAATTTTGGAGATTAACGGTGGAATAAAATATTTCCTTTCTGAGTTTTAAAAGAGAATCTTATTTCTGGTTTACAAGACCAGTATTTTTTTTTTAAATTATTAAAACTAATGGAAATTTTAATAGGTATTTTTGTCTTTATGTATTTGCTAGGGTTGTTATCTTTTTGTTTAAATCGTAAACATATGCTTTTAATGCTTCTGAGTTTGGAATTTGTTGTGGTTTCTTTATTTTTGGGTTTATATATTTATTTAAGAGTTTATAGATGGGAATTTTATTTTTTGATAATTTATTTAACTGTAAGAGTTTGTGAAGGTGCCTTGGGTCTTTCTATTTTGGTTTTGCTGATACGGACTTACGGAAACGATTATATGGAGTCTTTTAATTTGTTATGATAAAGTTTATTTTGATAATATTTTTTATAGTTCCTTTAAGGTTTTTAAAGGGGGGATTTTGGTTAAATCAGTGTATATACATATTTATAATTTTTTTATTTTTAGCTGAGCTAAGTTTAAGATGATGTTATTTGAATATTAGTTATTTTTGGGGAGTTGATTTGTTAAGTTACGTGATAATTTTATTAAGTTTGTGAATCTGCTCTTTAATAATTATAGCTAGAGCAGGAATTTTCAGCAGACATTACTACAGAGATTTATTTTTATTAACTTTACTTGTTTTGTTATTTTCTTTGTTTTGTACGTTTGCTTCTATAAATTTGTTTGTGTTTTACTTGTTTTTTGAGTTTAGTCTTATTCCGACATTAATTTTAATTATCGGGTGAGGATATCAGCCTGAGCGTATTCAGGCTGGAGTTTATTTGCTGTTTTATACGTTGGTTGGTTCCTTACCAATAATAATTTCTATTTTTTATTATTATTGAAAGAATGGTACTTTAGATTTCTTCTTCTTTTATAATGATGTTGGTTTTTTTATGTTTTATTTATGTATAACTGTTGTGTTTTTAGTTAAAATACCAATATATTTTGTTCACTTATGACTCCCCAAGGCTCATGTGGAGGCTCCGGTCTCTGGTTCAATGATTTTGGCTGGAGTAATACTAAAACTTGGGGGTTACGGAATAATACGTTTAATGCAAATTATAATTCCTGTGGCAGTAAAAGTTAATATAATTTTTATTGTTGTTGGATTGGTAGGTGGATTTTATGTTTCATTAATTTGTTTACGTCAGAGGGACATTAAGGCTTTAATTGCATATTCTTCAGTAGCTCATATAGGATTGGCATTGGGGGGAATCATAACTCTAAATTATTGGGGAATAAGAGGGGCTTTGGTTATGATAGTGGCTCATGGTTTGTGTTCTTCAGGACTTTTTTGTTTGGCTAATATTTCTTATGAACGGTTGGGAAGACGTAGACTTTTTTTAAATAAGGGTTTAATTAATATAATACCGAGAATGTCTTTATGATGATTTTTGTTTAGTTCTTCAAATATAGCAGCTCCTCCTTCAATAAATTTATTGGGAGAGATTATATTAATTAATAGTTTAGTTTCGTGGAGAATTTTTTGTATAATTTTTTTATCTTTAATTTCTTTTTTTAGAGCTGCTTACAGATTATTTTTGTATGCCTATAGACAGCATGGTAAAATGTTTAGTGGATTATATTCTTTTAGAATGGGAAGAGTACGTGAATATTTACTCTTATTTTTGCATTGGTTTCCTTTAAATATTTTAATTCTTAAGGGTGATTTTTTTACTTTATGGAGTTATTCAGATAGTTTAATTAAAATGTTGATTTGTGGAATCAAGGATGTAGAATTCTACTTTGGATAATTTCGGTCTGTTTAGTATATTTTTTCAGATTTTTTATTTTCAGAATGGTCAGTTTATTAATAAGTTTAAATTTTATAAGTTTGGATTATAGTGTTGTAATTGAAGTAGAAATAGTAAGTGTAAATTCTTGTAGAGTTGTAATATCTTTATTATTTGATTGAATATCATTTTTATTTGCTAGTTTTGTTTTGTTTATTTCTTCTATAGTAATTTTTTATAGGTTGGAGTATATAGAGGGGGATTTAAATATTAATCGTTTTATTATACTGGTGGCTATATTTGTTTTTTCTATACTTCTTCTTATTTTTAGTCCAAATTTAATTAGTATTCTTCTTGGATGGGATGGCTTAGGTTTAGTGTCTTATTGCTTGGTAATTTATTACCAGAATGTAAAGTCTTATAATGCTGGGATAATCACAGCTTTAACTAATCGTTTGGGTGATGTGGCTTTTCTTATAAGTATTGCTTGAATATTAAATTTTGGAAGTTGAAATTACGTTTATTTTTTAGATTTTATAAATTCAAGGGTTGAAATGAGTGTTATTGTAGGGTTAATGGTGTTTGCTGGAATAACAAAGAGAGCACAGATTCCTTTTTCTTCTTGGCTTCCTGCTGCTATGGCAGCTCCTACCCCAGTTTCTTCACTAGTTCATTCTTCTACACTTGTCACTGCTGGAGTTTATTTACTTATTCGTTTTAATTTTTGTATAGGTTATTGATCGAGAATTATTTTACTGTTTGTTGCCAGTTTAACTATGTTTATAGCTGGTTTAGGGGCTTCTTACGAGTATGATTTGAAGAAGATTATTGCTTTATCGACTTTAAGTCAACTTGGGTTGATAATAAGAATTTTATCTATGGGGGGGTATGTTTTGGCTTTTTATCACTTGTTAACACATGCTCTTTTTAAGGCTTTGCTTTTTATATGTGCTGGTGCTATAATTCATGGTATAGGGAACAAGCAGGATATTCGTTTTATGGGGGGAATAATTTTTCAAATGCCTGTGACTTGCAGATTTTTTATTATTTGTAATTTATCTTTATGTGGGATTCCCTTTTTATCAGGGTTTTATTCAAAGGATTTAATTTTAGAGGTTGTATCAATGGATTTTTTGAATATCTATGTTTATGTAATTTATTTTTTTTCAACTGGTTTGACGGTGGCTTATACTTTTCGTTTAGTTTATTATGTAATTATTGGCGATTTTAATTTTTATAGTTTTCATTTGATTAGGGATACAGGAAATGTTATAATCAAGGGTATAGCTGGAATTATTTTCTTTGTCGTTTTAATGGGTAGGGTTTTAAGATGAACCATACTTTCTGTTCCTTATTTTATTTGTTTATCGTTTTTAATAAAAATAATGACGGTAATTGTGGTATTATTGGGAGGTTGATTTGGTTTTGAGTTGGCTCAGTTGATATTTGGTCATGTTTCTAAGTCTATAAATTATATTTATTCAACTTTATTTTTTGGGTCTATATGGAATATACCTTTCCTATCTACTTTTGGTGTAAATTTTTATCTTTTACAAGGAGGGGAGAGAATTCATAGAAGAATCGATCAGGGTTGATCAGAGTATTTGGGTAGGCAGAATTTTTATAAAAATTTGTCTTGATATTCCAAGTTTTTACAAATTTTTCATGAGAATAATTTAAAGGTTTTTCTTGTTTTAACATTGATGTGGATTGTATTTTTGATTTTAATAATATTTTACTTAAATAGCTTAATTAGAGCACGATATTGAAGATATCTAGGTGATTAAAAAATCTTTAAGTATTTACAAGATAAAAATCTAATTTTACGATGAAAGTGTAATGTTTTTTTTAAACTATATAAATAGAGTCATTAATGGATTTTCACCACTAGGGAATTAAGTTAGAAGCTTATTCTCGTATTTCTTGACTCTTTAGTTGGAATTTTGTTCAATAATATCATTAACAGTGATAAACCTCTTTTTGGTTTCAACTAAAAATAAGGATGATTTCATCAAAATTTTAGGTCGAAACTAAACACAAATTTTTGTTTCTTATTTAAGATAAATTGAATGATCAATATTTTTTAAGTGCAAATTAAATGTTATAATTAACTATTATCCTAAACTGCCCATTCGAGGGCTCCTTGGTTTCATTCGTGAAAGAGACCTAAAAGGAGAATAATAATAAAGAAGAAGGAAATAGAAATTAATAGGTTGATTTTTGAAATTTTTATAACGGAGATAAGAGGAATCAAGAGGGCAATTTCAACATCAAAGATCAGGAAAATTACGGCAATAAGAAAGAATTGAAGCCTAAATGGTAATCGAGAAGATCTTTTAGGATCAAATCCACATTCGAAGGGAGATCTTTTTTCCCGGTCTATGAATCTTTTTTTGGACAGGATTCTTGAAATAGCAATTATAGCTATTGAGATAAATATAATTATAACTGAGGCTGCTGTTACAACAAATATTACTTGCACTATTTCTAGATTTTTTAATTGGAAGTCAAATATAATTATTTATATTATGCAAGTATCTACCTCATCAATAGATTGAAATATAAAGGAAAAGTCATACTACATCAACAAAATGTCAGTATCAAGCTGCGGCTTCGAATCCAAAGTGGTGAATTGACGAGAAGTGATTCTTAAGATGACGTAAAAGACATACTGCAAGAAATGTTGTTCCAATAATAACATGAATTCCGTGAAACCCTGTTGCTATAAAAAATGATGATCCGTAAACTGCATCAGCAATGGTGAAAGGTGCTTCCTTGTATTCGTAGGCTTGGAGAATAGTGAAGTAAATACCTAGGATTACTGTCAGAGATAAACCTTGAGTAACTTGATTAAAATTATTTTCAATAAGTCTATGGTGAGCTCAAGTGACTGTTAATCCCGAAGATAGCAGAATTAAAGTATTCAGAAGAGGAATTTGAAGGGGATTGAAGGGAGTAATCCCCTTAGGGGGTCAATTTATACCTAATTCAATTGTTGGAGATAAACTTCTATGGAAGAATCCCCAGAAAAATGAGATAAAAAAGAATACTTCAGATGTAATAAATAGAATTATTCCTCATCGAAGTCCTATTGTGACTGGATAGGTGTGTAAACCTTGAAATGTTCCTTCTCGGGAAATATCTCGTCATCATTGGTATATAACCAGACCAGTTACGAGAAATCCTATTAGAAGAAGATTATGGTCAAATATGTGGAATCATTTAATAATACCAACCATAGTGATTATGGCTGAAAATGCCCCCAGAATGGGTCAGGGTCTTGCATCCACAAGATGGAATGGGTGATTTTTGTGTCTCATTAGGTTACTTCTCTAGAGTATAAAGTTCTTAAAACAGCAAATACGTATGATTGGATAATAGCAACAGCGGATTCAAGAACAAGAAGGAGAATTTGTGTAATTAGAAGAATTCATATAATAGAGAAAGATATAGAAGGTCCTGTGTTTCCGAGAAGGGTAAGGAGAAGGTGACCTGCAATTATGTTTGCTGCCAATCGTACAGCAAGAGTTCCTGGTCGAATGAGGTTTCTAATTGTTTCGATACAGACTATGAATGGTATAAGAATAGGGGGAGTTCCCTGGGGAACCAGGTGAGCTAATATATGAACTGTATTGTTAATTCACCCAAAAATTATAAATCTTAACCATAATGGAAGGGCTAATGTCAGGGTTATAACCAGGTGCCTTGTTCCTGTAAAAATATAAGGAAATAAGCCTAGGAAGTTTCTGTATAAAATTAATGAGAATAAACATACAAAAATAAATGTTCTTCCAAAAGATTTAGGACCAATTAATGTTTTAAATTCAAGATGAAGAGCCGTTAAAATTTTCTTTCAAAGGGAGGAAGACCGTGTTGGGATTAACCAAAAAGAAAGGGGGATAAACATAATAAATAAAATGGTTCTTGTTCAATTGAGAGGGAAGAAGAGAGATGTTGATGGGTCGAATGATGAAAATAAGTTAGTTATCATTTTCAGGTTTTTAGGGAGTCAATTTTTTGTGAAAATAATCTTTTAGGAAGGGAGAGTTTAAATGAATAATTAATAATTCTGATGATAATAAGAATTCCAGAGAACACAATTATAAGTGTTAATCAGTTAATAGGTGCTATTTGTGGAATTAAAGACTACTTTTAAGTAATTTTAATTTGACAAGTTAATGTTATTTATTTAACTAAGTCTTTCATTAGAAGTAATTGCTAATTTACTATGATGTGGTTTAAGAGACCATTACTTGCTTTCAGTCATCCAATGACTCTCCTATTTTAGAGATTCATTTTACGAAGTAAGGTGGGGAGATTCTTTCAATAACAATTGGTATAAATCTATGATTTGCTCCACAAATTTCCGAACATTGACCAAAAAATAAGCCTGTTCGATTAAGGAGAAATCTTACTTGATTTAATCGCCCAGGAGTAGCATCAATTTTTACACTTAGGGCAGGAATAGTCCAAGAGTGCAAAACATCCGCGGCTGTAACTATAAGTCGAATTTGGGAATTATAAGGTAGAACAGCTCGGTTATCAACATCAAGAAGACGAAAATTGTATCTTTTTAGATCAGAAGAGGGAATTATATAAGAGTCAAATTCAATATTTTTAAAATCTGAGTATTCATATGATCAATATCATTGATGACCAATAGTTTTTAAGGAAACTAGGGGATTATTAATTTCATCTAAAAGATAAAGTAACCGAAGGGATGGAAGGGCAATAAAAATTAAAGTTACTGCTGGTAGGATTGTTCAAATAATTTCAATAGTTTGTCCTTCTAAAAGGTACCGGTAGTTATATTTGTTTATGAATAAGCTAGATATAAGATATCCTACAAGAACAGTAATTATAAGAAGAATTATTAATGTGTGATCATGAAAAAAGGACAGTTGTTCTATTAACGGGGATGCTCTATCTTGAAGAAGAATTGTTTTTCAGGTTGCGATTTCTAAAAAAAGTAAAACTTTATATATGGAGTTTAAGACCATCGCACTATTCTGCCATAATAGAAATTAGATAATATAGGTAGTTCTGAGTATCTATGTTCTGCAGGTGGTATAAGTTGGAGTCATTCAATTGATGATGTTATTCTTAAAGGAGAAAGGCTTTTCCGAAGAGAAGCAAATGCTTCTCATAAAATGAAAAGGAAAATAATAATTCTTACTAAAGAAATCAAAGATCCAATTGATGAAACAATATTTCATGTTGTGTATGCGTCTGGGTAATCAGAATAACGTCGAGGTATACCTCTTAGTCCTAAGAAGTGCTGGGGAAAAAATGTTATGTTCACTCCTACAAATATAACTAGGAACTGAATTTTAAGGAATTTGTTGTTTAAGGATAAACCTGTAAACAGAGGAAATCAATGAACGAATCCAGCTATAATAGCAAAAACAGCTCCTATGGAAAGAACATAATGGAAGTGGGCTACTACGTAATATGTATCATGAAGAACAATATCAATCGAGGAATTTGCTAAAACAACTCCTGTCAATCCCCCAACTGTAAAAAGGAAAACAAATCCAAGAGCTCAAAGTATAGAGGGTGAATAATTAATTTGGGTTCCGTGTAGAGTAGCAAGTCATCTAAAAATTTTAATTCCTGTAGGGACAGCAATAATTATTGTGGCGGAGGTAAAATAGGCACGTGTATCAACATCTATACCAACAGTAAATATATGGTGGGCTCATACAATAAAGCCCAGAAGGCCAATAGCTATTATTGCATAAATTATACCTAGGGTTCCAAATGTTTCCTTTTTTCTTCTTTCTTGTCTAATAATATGGGAAATTATCCCGAATCCTGGGAGAATAAGAATGTATACTTCTGGGTGTCCAAAAAATCAGAATAAATGTTGATAAAGAATGGGGTCTCCTCCCCCTGCTGGGTCAAAAAAGGTTGTGTTTAGATTTCGGTCTGTTAAAAGTATTGTGATTGCTCCTGCTAGAACAGGAAGGGAAAGCAGGAGAAGAAGAGCTGTAAGAACAACAGCTCATACAAATAATGGTATTCGATCAAATGTGATTCCTGTGGCTCGTATATTAATTACAGTAGTAATAAAATTTACAGCTCCTAGAATTGAGGAAATTCCTGCTAGATGAAGGCTGAAAATGGCTAAATCTACAGATGCTCCTCTGTGGGCAATATTCGAGGATAGGGGTGGATAAACTGTTCATCCTGTCCCCGCCCCTCTTTCAACTATTCTTCTTATAAGTAAGAATGTCAGAGAGGGAGGTAAAAGCCAGAATCTTATATTGTTTATTCGAGGAAAAGCTATATCTGGGGCTCCAAGTATTAGGGGTACAAGTCAATTTCCAAAACCACCAATCATAATTGGTATAACTATGAAGAAAATTATAATGAATGCATGGGCAGTTACAATAACATTATAAATTTGATCATCACCAATTAGCGAGCCAGGATTTCCGAGTTCAGCTCGAATCAGGATTCTTAGTGAGGTTCCCACTATTCCTGATCATCTTCCCAAAAGGAAATATAGTGTGCCAATGTCTTTATGGTTTGTTGAAAATAATCACTTATTCGGTAAGATGGCTGAGGGTAGGCGGTAAGCTGTAAACTTATTAACGAAATTAATTTTCTTTTACCAGTCTTATATTCAAAATGATATCAAATTGCAAATTTGAAGGTGGGGAAACCCTAAGGCTTAGACACAGGTCTATTAACGGCTTTGAAGGCCGTGGGTTTTTTTAACCTAAATCCTTAGCTATATAAAGTTAAATGCTAAAGTTGATAAAATTAATCTTGCCAGCGTTACAAGATTAGCTGTTATAATAAAAAATTTGTGATTGCTTTGTGAGGGGAGAACAAATAAAGAGTTTGCGGATAAAACAAAAGTTCTAAAGGTAACTCGCATATAGAAAAACAGAGTTGCTAATGTCGCAACAATCATGATTACTGCTAGTAAATAAAATTGTCTTTCTGCCAAGATTTGAATTGTGAATCATTTGGGAAGAAAACCGAGAAAAGGAGGAAGTCCACCGAGAGATAAAAAGTTTAGAATAAAAAACAATTTAAGCAAGGGCTCATATCTAATCGCTAAAACAAGTTGTTTTATGTAAAAAATGTTGAGTTTTTGGAATATAACGATGATGTTGATGTTGATAATCGAATAAACTACAAAGTAAATTAATCAAACAATTTCTAAAAATAGGGAAGCTGCAATTATCCATCCAATGTGGTTGATGGATGAATAGGCTATAATTTTTCGGAGGCTGAGATGATTTTGACCTATGATTCCTCTGATGATTATACATGAAATAACCACAGCAAAAATGAAAATTAAGGTTTTATTTGTATAAATAAACAAAACTATTGGAGCAATTTTTTGTCAGGTAAGCAAGATGGAAGCATTTGCTCATCTCAAACCTTCTATGACTTCAGGAAATCAAAAATGGAGGGGGGCAGCCCCCATTTTCAGCAGAAGCGAGGTATTGAGAATTATTATTGCATAATCAGTTTTTCTTATAAGAAAAGGTGATTTGGATGATAAAATTACTAGGGCAAGTAAAAGTATCGTTGATGCGGCTGCTTGGGCTATAAAATATTTTAAGGCAGATTCAGAAGAATACATATTTTTCGGGGTTCTGATTAAGGGAACAAACGAAAGAAGATTAATTTCTAGACCTAACCATATTCCTATTCATGAATACGAGGAAATTGCAATTACCGTCCCTAGGGCGAGGGATGATCCAAATAATATTTTGTTTATAAGTCATATTAAATGGGAAAGGTGCGAACCTTTATTTCCGGGGTATGAACCCAATAGCTTTATTTAGCTGACCTATTTACATTTTAGTATAAGAGGTACAGGGGCCTTTGAAGTTCCTAGTGGCAGTTTGATTCTGCCAAGTGTAATTTTAGTTTATATTCGTGTGTGGGAGAAAATTTTTTTCTTGTGGGCTCAAGTAAAACTCAATCTCCGTGTACAAATAAAACTTTAAAACAGGAAAAATTTTTATCTAACGGGGGGTTTTTTATCTTTAATTTATTTTTATTTGTAGGGATTTTTTGTTTAATGAAGGTGAAATAACACATAATTTGCCCTATCAAAGCAACCCTTTTATCAGGCTCTTCATTTTCTTTCATATCTTTTCATTTTTGTATAAATTTGGTTTTTATTTTTTTATCCTTTTTTTCCCCTCTTTTTTTTTGTTGAACCAAAAAAAAAAGACGAAAAAAAGAGGGGGTTTAAAAAAGTAGGGGGCAAAACTTGTATAAATCCTATTAGGGTCAGGTTTCAGGGGGAAATAATTGTTTCCCCATACATCTGGATGAGAAGTTTTAATGGGTAAGGATTTGCCCTTGTATAATGTTCTTAAGGTTTTATGTCAGATTTTTTGGAGGGTTTTAGAGGGGTGGTCTTTCGGGAGACAAGTAGCCTCAGAATCAAGTGGTTTTATTCAGGGAAGCC